ATGTTTTGTGTAGGAATGGTTTTTGCCTGGTTATTGTTTGACCTGAGGATTATATTCTTTATACTTATGAGTTGGTTACCTATTTTTAAATCTTGGGTTGTCTTTGTGGCTGTAATTAGTTTGTTTTTGTGAAAGTTGGGTGGTGTGTTGTTGTTTATTTTGATGTCTTTAGTCTCTGTTTATTATCTGATATCTGAGGTTTTTTCTTTAGATGCTCGTCATTTGGATGCTTTTTGATTATTTTTACTTAGTGAGGTTGCTGTTTTTGCTACTTTATTTGTCACTTCTTTATGGAAAGAGGATAGGGAGGTAGAGTCTATTTCAGATTGGGAGGAGCTTCCCTTTTTAGGTTGTTTTCTTTTAATAGGATCTTCTATATGTGCTACAGCTTATCACCACGTTTCTGGTTTTAAGTTTTCTCCTATTTTGTTAGTTATGACTATGCTGTTAGGTACAGGCTTTGTGTTATTACAGCTTTGGGAGTTTTATGATTGTGAGTGTGACTTATCTTATTGTGTATACCATGCAGGCTCTTTTTGTACGGTTGGCCTTCATTTTACTCATGTTTTGTTAGGGGTTTTGGGTTTGTTGATTCTTTTGACGTTGGGCATTGAAACGGTTGATTGGCATTATATTAATCTTGTAGTTTGGTACTGGCATTTTGTTGATTATGTTTGACTCTTTGTTTTTTTAATTATATACGTTATTTAGTGTTATTTACCGGGTTCTTGTTTAAGTTAAATTTTATAGACTGCGAATTTGTGGTGTTCGAAGTTTCATTGAAAGCGGGAAAATATGTTAGCTTTGATTCGTAGTAATGTTGTTGATTTACCTACTAATTTGTCTCTGAGCTATCTTTGGTGCGGAGGCTTTATGGTTAGTTTTTTTTTAGTGGTGCAAGTTGTTTCTGGTGTAATTCTTTCTTTTTTGTATGTTGCTGACTCTGGTATGAGGTTTGGTTGTGTTTTGGAGTTTACTAGGGAGAGTCTTTTTGTATGGTTGACCCGTTACTTTCATATATGGGGTGTTACTTTTATTTTTCTTTTGTTGTTGATGCACATGGGCCGTTCTCTTTATTACTCTAGTTATACTAAGGTTGGTGTTTGGAAAGTAGGTTTTGTTTTATACTTGCTGATGATGATAGAGGCTTTTCTGGGATACGTTCTTCCATGGCACCAGATGTCTTATTGGGCTGCTACAGTTCTTACTTCTATTCTTAAAAGTATACCTATTATAGGTCCTAGTCTTTTTAAGTTTATTGTTGGAGGGTTTTCTGTTACCAATGTTACGCTTGTTCGAGTTTTTTCTGCGCATGTTTGTTTAGCGTTTGTTATTATAGGTTTAAGTGTTATTCATTTATACTATCTTCACAAGAATGGTTCTAAAAATCCTTTATTTGTTAGAAAAGGTTATAGGGATGTTGTTTTGTTTCATAGTTATTTTACTAAAAAGGATGGTTTCATTTTAATTTTATTAGGTGTAGGGTTTTGTTTAGCAATGCTTGTTAGACCCGACTTTGTTTTGGACTTGGAAAGCTATATTCAGGCTGACCCGCTTGTTACGCCTGTGTCTATCAAGCCTGAGTGGTATTTTTTGGCTTTCTATGCCATGCTTCGTTCTATTGAGTCTAAGTTAGGGGGGCTTATTTTAGTGGCTGTTTTTCTTTTTTTGTTGTGGCTTCCTACTTATAAAAATTCCTGTTCTTACTTTTTAGGTCGTCAGATTTTGTTTTGGACTGGCACTTCTTTGTTTATTTTGTTAACTTACTTAGGTGCTTGTCACCCAGAGTTTCCTTATGTCACCATAAGTAAGATTTCTGGTTTTTTAGTAGTTCTTCTTTTATTCTTGTTTAAGGGTTTATGGGTAATTCCTTATTCTAGTAGAGATTTTTATTTTTTGCGTTTAGGTGTTTTTAAGTAGGTTTTTTGTTATTTCTTTAGGTGTTGTTTTGTGCTCTTTTATGTTATCTCTTTCTCGGCTATTGAAATGTTTGATAGTGGTTGAGAAATTTAAAGTGTTGCTTCTCTTTTCCAGGTTGCTTATGAATTGAGATGAGACTCGTATTTTTTTTATTGCCTTAATGGTAATTTTTACTATTGAGGTTGTTTTGGGGTTGGTTGTTTTAACTCGACTGTGGGACTCAAGCAATTTGATTGTTATACTTGGGTGGTAGCTTTTTTGGCTATTTTTTGTCTATTGCTAGTGCAGGATGTTGTTTCTTTTTTTGTTGGTTTTGAGGGCGTTAGGTTGGTTAAAAGATTTTTTTATTTTGATGGTGTTAGCTTTTATCTTAGGTTGCTTTCCATAGGTATCTGGTTTATACTTTTGTTTTACATAAAATGTCTAACCTCTCTAACAGTTGCTATGGTGTCTTTTAGTGTTTTTTTCTCTATACTTTGTTATTGCTGTGGACATGCTTTGCTTTTTTGGTTTTTTTATGAAATGTCTATCTTGTGTTTATTGTTTCTTCTCGTCATGGAGTCTCCTTATTCGGAGCGTTATATTGCTTCATGGTATTTGCTAGGTTATGTTGTTGTGACTAGGCTACCGATGCTTGCTTGTATCTTTTATATCTCCTTTAAATTCGGTACATTTAGAATTTTTGCTTGGCATCAAGGGGAGGGTGTCCCGGAAGGTTTGTTTGTGTTTTTAGCTTTCTTGTTTGTAACAAAGATACCATTATTTCCTTTTCATGTTTGATTACCCATAGTACATGCTGAGGCCAGTAGTATAGTTTCTGTTTGTTTGAGAGGTTTTGTTATGAAGTTGGGGATTCTTGGGGTCTTTCGGCTCTGTTATAGAGTGGCTCCTGAGTATGTTTTTTTTGTTTCGTACGTCTTGTTTTTACTTGCTTTTACAGTTTCCTTTTTTTTCAGGGCTTGCCGTGAATTAGATGGTAAGCGTTGACTTGCTTTTTTGAGTCTTTCTCATATAACCATACCAATAGTTTGTCTGTGTGTTGGTTTATTTGATAAAGTTTTTATTTCTTTTTTGTACTGTTTAGGACATGGTTTTTCTGCGGGGGTTACTTTTTTATTGTTATGGGCTATGTATGATGTTACTGGTACTCGTAAATGGTTTTTGGTTAAGAAATGTGTTTCTAAAAGTCTTTTGTTGCGGTTTTGTTGTGTTTTTAGTCTTTGCACTGTTGCGTCGTTTCCCCCAACAGTTCAATTTTTTTCTGAGATCTCTATCTTTTATTCTAGGGGGTTTGTTAGATTTTTTTTCTTTTTTCTTTTCCTTGTTTACTTGTTTTTTGGTGGACTTGTTCCTATTTTTGTTTTAGGTGTTTTACTCTGTCGTCATTATAGTATTGGTTTTGGGCTAGGTAGTATATTCAGTGGACTTTGCTCTGTTATATTTTTAGTTTTTTGAAGATTCATTTTGTTTATGCTTGTATAGTGTGTTTGTAACTTGGTGTTATTGTGCATTTTACATTTTGGTTGTAAGGGTAATTGGTTGTTAGTTACATATCTCTTGTCTAGCTTAAAGGTTAAAGCGTTGATTTGAAGCGTCAAAGTTACTTCTGTGGCAGGAGGGCTGTGGAAGGAGATGTAAGTTAAATTTAAACTGTATGGTTCATGTTCATAAAATATTCTTTTCTTCTCCTATGTTTGTCTCTCGTTTTAATATTATTAATAATTCTGTGTATGGTTTGATATCTGGGGGTTGAAATGATGGTTTTTATCGTTTCTTTTTGCTGGTTCTTTTATTTTGTTTTTTGTCTTTACGGGTTCCTTATATTTTTGGTTTATTTGGGTTTGGTTGGTATCTTTTTTTTTATGTGTTCCCTTTGTTCATAGGTCTTTTTTTTAGACGAATCTTTAGTAGGGTTGATTCCTTTTTTTCTTCATTTATTCCTTTGGGCACTCCTTTGTGGATAGCTCCTTTTGTGTGCTTGGCAGAGACTTTAAGGTATATAGTTCGTCCGGTTGTTTTATTGATACGTCCTTTTGTTAAATTGTCTATGGGTTCTTTGGGAGGTTATGTTTTGGGTGGCATGTGTTTTAATTCAAACTACCTGTTAATCTTTTTGGTACTTCTCTTTTTTTACGAGGTCTTTGTAGCTGTGGTTCATTGATTTATTGTTTGTAACATCTTGTCCTTTTCTGAGGATCATTAATTGGGGTTCTTATGCGAGGTTATTTTGTATTTTCTTTTAGTTTGGCAGGCTTGGCCTTTTTTTCTGGTTTGTTATTCAGGGCTGGTAAATTATTTGTTTTTTGGCTTTTTTTGGAGCTATGTGTCTTGTTTTTAGTTCCTATGTTTTTTTTGAAGTCGGAGCTTTTGAATTTGTGTGGTTTATTTAAATATTTGATTGTCTCTAGGGTTTCATCTTCTTTTTTGATAGCTGGTATATTATTTGAATCTTTTCTGTGGTTTATAGTTCTTGGTCTTCTTATAAAGTTTGGTATATTTCCTTTTATAGGTTGAGTTTATAGTGTCATTAAAAATTCTAATTGGTATGTTGTTTGAGGCCTCTCTACCTTTTTAAAGGTTCCATTTTTTGTAGTCCCGTTTTTTTTGAGGGGGGTCTCGATTTGATCTGTTTATTTGCTTTGTTCTATTAGATTTATTTTTCTTTCTATTATTTTTTGGGTCTATACTGTAAGTTGGCGTACATGTTGGTCCCATATGATGCTATCTTCTAGGGCCTCTTTAATAGCTATGTCTTTTGTACAAAGCTTAGAGAGATTGTTGCCATTTTTTTTAGTTTATTTTTTTTGGAGCAGGGCTTGTATCATTTTTATTTCTTATCAAGAAGACTTTATTCTTAGGGGGACTTCATCTTTCTTTTTTTATGTTGTTTTACTGGTTTCTCTTCCATTTTCTTTTTCAATATTCTATAAGTTACTAAGCACTGCTTATATGTTTTCTTGTTATTTTTATGTTTTTTTTTCTTGGGTTGTGTATACTATTTCTGAGCAGGTTTATTTGTTGAAGTTTCTCATTGACACTAAAGTACCTCGCAGCTTATTTAGTGTTTCTTTTCTTGTATAAGGTAGGATAGTTTAATAAAAATTCTTATTTTACACGTAAGTGATGACCTCTGGTCTGCTACCAAGTAGTTTTGATGACGTAGTTTATAAAGAATGGTCTCTCTGCAAGAGACTGGTAGGGTTTCTCGTTGTTGAAGCCGGAAACATTCTTAGTTTATCTAGAATTGCAGTTTGTCATACTGCGGGCGAGACTTTTGTCTCAGAGTGGGATGCTTGTTTTAAAAAATTTTTATAGATTCTTTAGGGGCCTATTATGCTTTTTGTTGATTATGCTCTTTGTGGCGTTTTTTATTTTAGCAGAGCGCAAGGTGCTAGGTTATATACAGATACGGAAGGGCCCTAAAAAGGTCGGTGTTTCCGGCTTGTTGCAGAGGTTTGCTGATCTTTTAAAGTTGATAATAAAGTTTAAGTTTCCTTTTTATCATGTTCGTAGTTGGCTTGGCTGGTGGGGTGTTTTATTATTGGTTTTTTTAGCTTGTGGTTATTGTGTTGTGGTTTCTACTGTTTATGGGGGACTTTTTGATAGTAACATTATGTTGTGGTTTCTTGTCTTAACTAGGTTAACAGGTTATTGTCTAATAAGTGTTGGTTGGGGGTCTTATAAAAAGTTTGCTCTTATGAGATCTATTCGATCTGCTTTTGGTTCCGTTACTTTTGAGGCTTGTTTTATGTGCATTTTGATTTTGTTTTGTATCGTTATGGGGTCCTATAGTTTGTTTGGCTTTTTTTTTGAGTCTTGGGGGTTTGTTATAGTCTTGCCCTTGTGTTATTTTTTTTGGGTGGTAGGTGTTCTGTGTGAGTGTAACCGTACTCCCCTGGATTATGCTGAAGCAGAGAGAGAGTTGGTCAGGGGCTTGAAAACTGAGTATTGTAGCGTTCCATTTACTTGCCTGTTTGCTTGTGAGTACTTAATTATGCTTGTTTTTTCTTGAGTCACCTCTGTTTTATTTTTTGGGGGCTTGTTGGTTTTGGGACTTACTATGTTTCATGTATTTTTTCTGGTGTGATGCCGTGGCACACTTCCTCGGGTTCGTTATGATTTTTTTGTTAAGTTTATGTGAGAGTGAGTTTTGCTAGTGTTAATATTATATTTTTTTGTGGTCCTGTAAGGTGTGTGTAGATTATCTTTAAATCATAAGGCTGTTAACTTTAAGAAGGCTTTTTAGTCCGCAGACGATGATTTACCCACAGCATTGTGGTTTAACATGTAGAATACGGGTTTTGGGGATTCGGGGTCTTTTCATAAGCTTGCTGATGGTTTTACTGATAGGGCTGCTATAGCAGGCTACTGTGATATAGTAGTTGTAGAATTTTATTCTCGTCGGTACTTCGAGTAGCTTAAGTTTAAAGTATTGAATTCTTACTTCAGTGATATCTTTTTGGGTCTCGGAGGATGATACTATTTTTTTCTTGCTTATCTCTCTTCTTTTTAATTTTTTTTTTGGTGGCTTTTTATCATTTTTATGTTTGAAACTTTGTTAGTTTAAGCTCTGCTGGCGTACGTTCTTGGGTTAGTATGTTTGAGTGCGGTTTTCTATCGCAACGATTGGTAGAAAAATATTTTAGTTATACTTATTTTCTGTTGTTGGTTTTTTTTGTTGTTTTTGATTTGGAGATATCCTTGTTGTTAAAAGTTCCTTATCAAGGTCTTTTATATAAGAATTTTTTTTTCTACTTTGTTTTTGTTTTTTTGATTGGTGTGGGGTTTTCTGTTGAGATTAGTAAGGGTTATGTAAAATGAAGTTACTAGTTTATTTTGAGGGTTTTTTGATTGTCGCTGCTAACGATGATTTGAATCATTTATTTGTTCAACCCTCTCTTAAACAAACTAGGTTAATTAGATTGTCTGTCTTCAAAACAGGAGGTGACTTTGTCGTTTGTTGCTGTGATGAATGTGTTTTCTTGGTTGTTTACTTTAGATCATAAGCGTGTTGGTTTGATATATATGGTTTTAGGTATTTGGGGCGGTTTTTTAGGCCTTTCTTTAAGTACTCTTATTCGGTTGAAATTTTTGGATCCTTACAATAATATAGTTTCTCCTGAGGTTTACAAATATGTTATAACTAGTCATGGTATAGCTATGATATTTTTCTTTTTGATGCCTGTGTTGATAGGCGGTTTTGGTAATTATTTGCTTCCCCTGCTCTTGAGCCTTCCTGACTTGAAATTGCCTCGTTTGAAAGCTTTGAGTGCTTGGTTGCTGCTTCCATCTGCGGTTTGTTTGGGTCTAAGTATGATAGGTGGTGCTGGTGTGGGTTGGACCTTTTATCCCCCACTTTCTGGTGGGGATTATTCTGGTTGAGGTGTGGATTTTTTGATGTTTTCTCTGCATCTTGCGGGTATTTCTAGTGTTTTTGGCTCTTTAAAATTTATTTGCACTATTGTTAGTGTCATGTCTGATAAGACAACTCCTCGGTTTTCTATTATTATCTGGGCTTACTTATTTACTTCTATTTTATTGATTCTTTCATTGCCGGTTTTAGCAGCTGGCATAACTATGCTTTTGTTTGATCGTAAATTTGGTTCTTCTTTTTTTGACCCCTTGGGAGGGGGAGATCCTGTCTTGTTTCAACACCTTTTTTGATTTTTTGGGCATCCTGAGGTTTATGTGTTGATCTTGCCTGGATTTGGAGTGGTGAGTCATATTTGTATGAATTTGACTAACAAAGATTCTTTGTTTGGTTATTTCGGATTGGTTTTTGCCATGGGTGCTATAGTTTGTTTGGGTAGTGTTGTTTGGGCTCATCATATGTTTATGGTGGGTTTAGATTTGAAGACTGCTATATTTTTTAGCTCTGTAACTATGGTTATTGGGATCCCAACCGGTATTAAGGTTTTTTCTTGGTTATACATGCTGGGGGGTAGTTATATGCGTCTATGGGACCCTGTTATGTGGTGAATAATTGGTTTTATTGTCTTATTTACTATAGGGGGTGTAACAGGCATAGTGTTGTCTGCTTCTATATTGGATACTCTTTTACACGATACTTGATTTGTTGTTGCCCACTTTCATTATGTTTTGTCCTTGGGTTCCTATAGTACTGTTGTTATTTCTTTTATTTGGTGGTGGCCTGTTATAACAGGCTTCAGACTCAAAAAGTATTTATTGCAGGGTCATTGGGTTTCTTCTATGATAGGCTTCAATCTTTGTTTTTTTCCTATGCACTTTTTAGGTATGCAGGGGTTACCTCGTCGTGTTTGTTGTTTTGATCCTTTGTTTGGTTGATTAAATTATTGTGCTTCTTGGGGTGCTTTAGTTTCCTGTGCCAGTGCCTTTTTTTTGATGTTTATTTTGTGGGAATCTCTGGTTACCGGTAATCGTGTGGTAGGTGTTTGAGGTACAAAATCTCTTGTATTAAAAGTTGTTGTGACTCCGGTACCACATCATTGTAGTTATATTTGTGATGCGGGTCGCTGGTGTTATGATGATATTGTTGCTAAGAATACTAGTGTTTGGGTGTGGGAGCAATAGTTTAATTGAATACTGCTTTTGTAATGCAGAGGTGTAGGTTGTCTGCTTCTTGACTTTGAGGTTTCTTTTATGTTGTTTTCTTTTGGTTGAGTACCTTTTGCATCATGATTTACTGAAGGTTGTTAAGTATTTATCTTCCCGAAAGATAGTGATTTAATATCAGTTTGTTTAGAACTCTATAAAAGTGTGCGGGCAGCTCTTTTTAAAACTGGTATTGGGTGTGATAAATATTACGTACTGTCTTATATCTGGTTTCTGAATTATTTTTCGTTTTATCCTTTCTGCTATGATGTGGTGGGGTTTTTAAGAGACTTTTATTTTTTTATTGTTCTTTGGGGTTAAAAGTACCCTTTGATAATGTTTGTGTTACAACATATTATTTTGTTTATTTGTCTTTAACGTAAATTTCGGATTATTAACCTTTTGGTCGAGTATTGTATAATTAGTAGTTTTAATATCCCATATTTTTCTCGTATCTTGCCGGACTGTTTATTAAAAACATTTTTATCACTTAAATTTTGATAATCTAGCCTGCCCTATGTTATTTTATAAATGGCCGCAGTATATTGACTGTGCTAAGGTAGCATAATTAGTTGCCTTATAATTGAAGGATTGTTTGAATGGTATTACCAGGTGAGTTTTAAGATGTGGGTTATTTATAGAAATTGGTTTGTCGGTGCAGAACCCGACAGTGTTTAATAAGACGGAAAGACCCCAAGAGCTTTATAATTTTTTTATTTACTTGGGGCAAGGGCATATTTTTTATATGTTTTTTGATCCTCTCGGATAAGAGGTGTAAGTTACCTTGGGGATAACTAGGTAAGAGGCGAAGAGAGCTCATATCGATTCGCTTATTTGCCATCTCGATGTTGACTTAAGGTGAGTATGATGGCGCAGAAGTTTTCATACTAGGTCTGTTCGACCTTATATCCTTTCATGAGTTGAGTTAAGACCGGCGTGAGCCAGGTCGGTTCTTATCTATTGGTCTCCTGGCTTAGTACGAAAGGATTGGCTAGGGTTTATTTTGGGTGTGTTACCAATGGGTAGGCTACTCTGCAAAGGTAGTTTTAGTATTTTACTCGCGCCTTATCTATTTAATTCTGGTTGTGGGAGGATAAAAAGTTTGTGTCACATAGAAGATTTCTATTGTGTTTGCTAGATTGTTATTTTAGCTTATTTAGTGATTGAACCTTAACTATCAGGGTAACCTGGATTAGGCTTCTTTTTAGCAGTAGTTAATTCACAGTGCCAGCATCTGCGGTTATTCTGTTAACTGCTTCTCCTTCTTGGATAAAAGGTTTTATAAGTTATTGGTAATTGTTGGGTAGAATCTTTATATTATACTAAGAATATCTTATAATCTTTTTTTGGGCTTTGAGTAGAAAAGGATTAGAGACCCTTGTATTTGGTTTATTACTTTTATTCCGTAGTCAAAACTAAAAGGATTTGGCAGCCGATGAAGTTCTTCCGGGGGAGTGTGTTTCGTAAGAGATAGTCCGCTTATTAGCTTACCATCTTTATGTTAGTGTATATCCGGTTTAAGATTTATAGTTATTGCTAGTAAGTGTAATTATTCTTATTAAAGCCAGGTCGATGTGCTGCTTATAAGATGGTGATTGTGCACTACTTTTTTAAAAGGGGCTTGTTGAAATTTGAGCCTGTATTTAGGACTCGGAAGTAGGTGGTTTAGATTGTCCTATCGAAGCTTGATTTAGTTGGGGTACACACCGCCCGTCACCCAGGGTGTTAGCTGTGGTAAGTCGTAACATGGTAACGCTTGGGGAACCAGGCGTTAGTTGATTAAACGTTTATTGTTTGATTTATGCTTTTATTTAAAATGCTTTATCTGGATTTAATATTATACATGATTATGCTTTGTTCCTTTATTCCTGTGTGGGTTTTTTTTGTGCTAGGTTGGCAGGTATGTAGTTGGAAAGACGTTACTGTTTTGCGAAAAGAGAGTAAATGGGTTGAGCTTGGTTGGACCGTAGTCCCAACTGTGGCAGTTAGTATTCTTTGCTTTTTTAATTTGCTTTGCTTGGGGGATGAGCCTTATTTTGGTGTCTCTAACATTGTTAAGGCTGTTGGCTGCCAGTGGTATTGGACTTATGAGATTGTTGGTGTAGAGGGAAACTATGATTCTGTTATGACGGACTTTATAGATTCAGTAGACAAGCCTTTACGATTGACACAGCATTCACCTCACATGTTGTTGGTTACTTCTTCAGACGTTGTTCATTCTTTTGCTCTTCCTATTTTTAAAATTAAGTTGGATTGTATACCTGGGCGAATGAATCAGACTGTTTTCTGACCGGATCGCATGGGTATATTTGTTGGGTATTGTAGGGAATTGTGTGGTGCAGGTCACGCCTTTATGCCTATTGTGGTGGAAGTTGTAAAGAAGGGCCTTCAAGGCTGTTAAGTTATTGTGTTGGGATCCTTGTTTATAAGCTTGTATCTAACAAGCCTACTTTCATTCTCTTTTGTTTCTAACCCGATACACTATTGTTTGTTGCTGTTACTAAGATCGGCGAGAATCACGGGTTATGTTTATCTAATGGTTGGCTTTAGTTGGTATTTGATCCTGTTTTGTTTGGTTTATGTAGGGGGTGTCTATGTGTTATTTATATTTGTCTCAGTCCATAATCCTAAACCCTTGCCTAGTCTAGGAGGCGGAACTGGCTCTCTGGCCTTTTTTGTCATCTTTTTTATTTTTAGTTTTTCCATTTTTTCTTTTTTTCAACCGGCTTACTATGATAGAAGCCATTATTTGTGTTCTTTTTTTGAGGGTTTTGTTTATTTTATTTTTTGTTCCATTCTAATAATGGGTTTTATAATTGTTAGTGTTGTTTGTAGGGAGAAGGATTCTTTTTTTCGTTAAACTGGCTTAGTATACAATTTAGTACATAAGATTGTAAATCTTGGGGCAACATTTGTTTAGTCAGGATTTTAAGAGTGCCAGATGTTATGGGTTGGATTTAGGTTCCTTTTAGGGTTTGTAACCCTCTTGCGAGCAAGATGGTTTCGTGTTTGATTTGAAGTCAAGTTTTTCGTTTTTATTTAACGATGTTCGCTTTACTGATAGGAGTGCCAGATATTATGGGTTGGTTTTAAGCATCAAATAAGGATTTTTCCCTCTTATGGTTTGATAACTCTTTTGGGGGGCCTGCGTTTCGGCCGCAGGAGGGAAGATTTCTTCTATCAAATATGATGGTTTTGTTTTTTTTATTTACTTTTTTGGGCTTTTTTTCTTTTTGGGGTTTGGATTTGTTGGGCGTGCTAGGTAGATTTTTTTTACTGGGCTATCCTTGGGGTCTTCTTAGTTTTGAAGTTTTGTTTGACCCCATTAGTCTTATAAGATTCTATATGTTGATATGTTGCGGTGTGGTTGCTTTATTCTATTGTTATCATTATTTTGGTACTGGGTTGGATGGTAATTCTCTTTTTTTGCTGATGTGCTTTTTTTTATCTGTAATGGCTTTTCTAGTTTTTAGCTCTAGTCTTCTTTTTTCTCTTGTTATGTGGGAGTACTTAGGTCTTGTTAGTTTCTTTCTTATTTTGTTTTATTCTAAAAGGGTTAGTCTTCGTGCTTCTCTTATAACTTTGTTTGCTTCTCGTTGGGGGGATGTTTCTTTTTTTGGTTTGATTATGTGATATTTTTTTTATTGGGATTTTTCTTTTTGGGTTGTCAGTCTTTTGTTGTTTTTTGTTATTCTAACTAAGAGTGCTTGTTATCCTTTTATTTCTTGGTTAATCGAGGCTATGCGTGCACCTACTCCGGTAAGTTCTCTGGTTCATTCTTCTACCCTTGTAGCTGCCGGAGTTTGATTTTTGTTGCGTTACAGTAATTACTGTGATTATAGATTTTCATCATACCTTTTAACTATGTCATTGGTTACTATATTTATTAGAGGCGCTTGTGCGGTATGCTTTAATGACTTGAAGAAGATTGTCGCACTATCTACTTGTAAAAAAGTCTCTTGGTGTATTGTTTTTTTCTTGTGCGGGGATATCTGGCTGTGTCTTTTACAGCTTTTAAGGCATGGGGTTTGTAAGTGTTATCTTTTTATGTCAGTGGGGGACGTTATGTCGGGTTCTATGGGCAGCCAAAGCTCTAACTTTGTTTATTTATCTCGTTATGGTACGTTTTTAGGTGTTATCCTGCAGTTTGTTTTAGTTTTTTCGCTCTGTGGTATACCGTTTTTGGGTGTTTTTTTTGGCAAGCATGGTTTATTGTCTGACGTTTTTTATTGTTACGGATATGGTTTTATTTCTGTGTTTTTGGTTTGTTTTCTTATCTCTTATATTTACTCCTTCCGCCTTTTTTTATTGTTGGTGGGGGACTGTGTTGGTATGCAATCTGGTAGCATAAGAAACTTTTACTCTATCTCATTAATAGTCGTTATAGGTACATTTTTGAACTACTGTGGTTCTTTTATTTTTATGGAGGTTAATTCGTTAGGTTTGTTGGAGTCTGCTTTTTTATTGTTTGTTCAGGTGTTAGGTTGTTTTTTGGGGTACTACATCTGAATTGCTTCTTTTACTTCATTTTTTTCTAATTGATCTTCTTCTTTATTTGGTGGGGATTTTTTGGTTAATGTTTTTTATCACTACTTTATGAGACTTAGTTCTAGATTTGTTTTTTGTTTGTATCGTTGAGAGGTTTCTTTATTTTCCTTTTTTTATTCTGGCTTCACTAGTCTTTTGTCTTTTTTCCGCAAAGGCTCAATTTTGTTTTCTGTTAATTTTATGATTTTTTTTGTGTTATTTTTATTAGGCTTGGGGTTTGTGGTTGTTTAATATTTGTTGGTCTGGTGTTATTTGTAGCATATCAATTTTTCGTGTTGGAGGTATCTTTTATTGTTGGCCGATGTTTACATTACTAGTATAATTTTGAGTATGCTGTCTTTCCAAGTCAGTGGTCCTGCTAGGGTATTGTATTTTTTATTATTTGTAGGATTCTTTCTGTTATTATATTAATGGTTATAATATTGTTGTTCTGTGAGAGATAAAATATATTGATTTTGCCTAATAGCATAGCGTCTTTCCTTTTAAGGGTGGTTTATGATGTTCCTTAATACCATTGGGACTTGTATCCCCCCGGAGGGGTTGTGTTGTTGGGGGAGGGGGGATAAATATGTATATATTATATAAGATGTATGTTTTGTGTAAGAATGGTTTTTGCCTGGTTATTGTTTGACCTGAGGATTATATTCTTTATAGCTACTTAGTTTTTGGTTTTTCTTTTTTAATTCGGTCTATCTAGGCTTGTTTTTGTGTTTTGTTATTTTTGTTTTGATTTACAAGTATTGGTCTTATTTAGTTTGTTTTTAGTGTTTAAATTTGTTATTTTTGTACACTATCTTGCTTGTGTTTTTATATTTTGTAATACCCCCCCCTTACAGGTTTTTTGTGAGGCGGGGGTTGTTGTAATATCATTATTATATTAATGGTTATAATATTGTTGTTCTGTGAGAGATAAAATATATTGATTTTGCCTAATAGCATAGCGTCTTTCCTTTTAAGGGTGGTTTATGATGTTCCTTAATACCATTGGGACTTGTATTATTATATTAATGGTTATAATATTGTTGTTCTGTGAGAGATAAAATATATTGATTTTGCCTAATAGCATAGCGTCTTTCCTTTTAAGGGTGGTTTATGATGTTCCTTAATACCATTGGGACTTGTATCCCCCCGGAGGGGTTGTGTTGTTGGGGGAGGGGGGATAAATATGTATATATTATATAAGATGT